AAGAAGATCAAAAAATACGAAATTATATCCAGAATTATGTACAAAAAAATATGAGAATATCCTCTGGTGGCGAGGGAATTGCGCGTATAGAGATTCAAAAAAGAATCGATCTGATACAAGTCATAATTTATATGGGATTCCCAAAATTTTTAATAGAAAGCAGACCACGCGGAATCGAAGAATTACAGATGAATTTAGAAAAAGAATTTAATAGGGTAAACCGAAAACTTAACATTGCTATCAGACGAATTGCAAAACCTTATGGAAACTCCAACATTCTTGGAGAATTTATAGCTGGACAATTGAAAAATAGAGTTTCATTTCGGAAAGCAATGAAAAAAGCTATTGAATTAACTGAACAAACCGATACAAAGGGAATTCAAGTACAAATCGCAGGGCGTATAGATGGAAAAGAAATTGCACGCATTGAGTGGATCAGAGAAGGCAGAGTTCCCCTACAAACCATTCGCGCTAAAATTGATTATTGTTCCTATACAGTTCGAACTATCTATGGGGTATTAGGCATCAAAATTTGGATATTTATAGACAATGACTAACAAATATTTAGTTTTCTCTTGTTTCTATCCATGAATTGAACAAAAAATACTAAATGAGTATTAGTATTTTTTTGTTCAATCAAAAATAAAATAAACAATTCTAATTCTATAGGGTTGAATAAAAATTTGATTGACCATTTTAGTTTATTGCTATGCTTAGTGTGTGACTTGTTGGGTTTTTTAGGGGTGAGATTAAAAAAAAAGGACCCCATAATATAAACTAATAAAGAACTAAAAACCAACTCATCGCTTCGTATTATCTGGGTCTAAAAAGCCAGTCAAGATATGATATATTGATCATATTATTGTAGCAACTGAAATCGATTTTGCATAAACAAAAAAATCAATCTGAAGTGGAAGTTGTGAAGCGAAAATATAGAAAAAGATGTGGATAAATGGACAGGTGAGAGAAAGAGAGAAAAAAATATCAACGATATATAATTCCAATATGTAAGGTCTATGAGTCATCTCATAAAAGGCAATGTAATAAAGCATCAATACTGATTCATTCATAATTCAATGAATCTGTTCATAGAAAAAAACCAAGAGACTCGAGCCAATAAAGACTGAGAAGATTGACTCAAAAAGAAATTTCATTAAGATAAGAGCTCCATTGTAGAATTGAGACCTAGCCATTAAGCAAAAAGCGATGGGAACGATGAAACCTGTGAATGCAAAAGATTCTAAAAAAAAAAAATTCTAATGATTCATTGGCCGGGATGGCGGAAGAAACTGAGAACCAATTCATCTATTCTGAGAAGTCATGAGCTAACCCTACAACTGAAATAAAGAATATTCGCCCGCGAAAACCTTTTTTGGATTGATAAATTTTCAATATGAAAAAAGTAAAAAAAAAAATGAAAGATTCGATATAAGGTTATATATAAAAAAGTAAGAATATTTTCATTATCGATAATTAATAGAAAAAAAGACTATTCTAAAAAAACATATATGTTTAATATGTATAATTAGATATCCAAACAGGATATACAACTTACTAATTGATTATATGAAATCTCAAAGAAGCCCGCGATTCAAACAATTAACAATTATCTATTATTAATTAAATACATATATCCTAATTCAAATTAACTATTTTGAATCCTATTATTCGCGAGGAGCTGGATGAGAAGAAACTCTCATGTCCAGTTCTGTAGTAGAGATGGAATTTAGAAACAACCATCAACTATAACCCTAAAAGAACTAGATTCCGTAAACAACATAGAGGACGAATGAAGGGAATATCTTATCGCGGTAATCATATTTGTTTTGGTAAATATGGTCTTCAGGCACTTGAACCCGCTTGGATCACATCTAGACAAATAGAAGCAGGTCGACGAGCAATGACCCGAAATGCACGTCGTGGTGGAAAAATCTGGGTACGTATATTTCCAGACAAACCAGTTACAATAAGACCTGCGGAAACACGTATGGGTTCGGGGAAAGGATCCCCCGAATATTGGGTTGCTGTTGTTAAACCGGGTCGAATACTTTATGAAATGGGCGGAGTATCAGAAAATATAGCCAGAAAGGCTATTTCAATAGCGGCGTCCAAAATCTCTATACGAACTCAATTTATTATTTCGGGATTAAGGGTGTAAAACCAAAAGAAAGCGGTCTTGGAAATGAAAAAATAGCAGGTTTTTTGACAAATAATATTTCTTTTTTTTTTTCTTGGATCCTTGCATTGAAAGAACAGATTAAAAAAAATGATATGATTCAACCCCAAACCTATTTGAATGTTGCGGATAATAGTGGGGCTCGAGAATTGATGTGTATTCGAATCATAGGAGCTAGTAATCGTCGATATGCACATATCGGCGACATTATAGTTGCCGTGATTAAAGAAGCAGTACCAAATATGCCCCTAGAAAGATCAGAAGTGGTCAGAGCTGTAATTGTACGTACCCCTAAAGAACTCAAACGTGACAACGGTATGATAA